TAATTGATTAATATAGATTCTTCTTGGTTGAGACCACACCGAAAAATAACATTGCCAGAAATGTACAAGATAAAATTTCCATTTATGTATAAAAATGGATGTCCCTTTTGAGGCCAGAATGCATTTTCCTTTATACCTAAAAGAATGCGGACAAGAGTCTTTGAAAAGCCATAAGATAACGCAAAAATCCTTAGTAAAAAGGTTTACTAAATAGTCTAATTTTGCATAGAAATAAATGCGTTCAAGAAGGGCTCTATACGATGTTGATCGTAACTGAGAGGCTTGTTTGCAAAGAAAAAAGAAAATGGATTCATATTCACATACATGGAAATTATATAAGAACAAGAATAATCTTTGATTCCTTTTTAGAAAAAAAGAAATGTATTTTTTTGTAAAAAGAAGACTATTCCAATGATGATACTCATAAAGAAAGAATCTTAATAAATGTAAAGACGGGGCATCTTTCACCCAGTAACGAAGTGTTTGAACCAAGATTTCTAGATGGGCGGGGTACGGTATTAATATATTTAATACATAATTTAAATGTAAGACTTTGTCTTCTAAAAAAGGAAATGTTGAATGAATTGATCGCAAATTTTTAGATTTGACTATTCTTTTTCTCTCTAGAGAAGCTATTAATAGGAGCGAAAATGGAATTTCCACAATGACTGCAAATCCTTCTGATATCATTTGCGAATAAAAATTGTGTTTGTGCCCCCAAAAGTCATTTTGGTTAGAATCATTAGCCGAAAGAATCAAATGATTCTGGTGATACATTCGAATAATTAAACGTTTCACAATTAGGAAACTATATTTCCGAGCGCCTGACGTTTCCAACAAAATGGATTTTTTTAAACCATGACCATATGCAAACGAAAAAATATATTCCTGAAAGATAAGCGAATAGAAAAAGTTATGTTGCCAAGACCCCTCTAGTTCTATATATCCTTGGAATTCTTCCATTTAAAATTAGACCTAAAACTTAAAGTAAAAATAGGGGCTTTCTTGGGTTATCAAATGATACATAGTGCGATATAGTCAAAACAAGGTATTTTTTTTAGATACCTCGGTAAATTCATCAGCGGACTCTCTCCTTTTTTCCATCTAATTAGGTTTAATTTTGTTATTTATTACAAATGTATGCAAAATTTATTAATTAAGTTCTTATTTATTAATACTTAATAACAAAATCCGATGGTTAGAAATCCTTTATTTTTTCAACCCAATCGCTCTGTTGATTTTGGAAAAATTCTCTTTATCAATATACCGTTTCTTTTACACATTCATGTCCATCTCCATATGGAGACTGGATAATTTAATATTTAGGATTCACTAAAAGATAAAATCCCCACGTGGGAGAATCTTTTCCCGCATCAGTCACTAAGTTTTTTTAACGTCTAATTAGATCGGGTAATCATTCAAATTACGAAGATAAGCTCGTTGCTCATTCTTTACACAAAATTGGAACCCATAAGGATAGGGTTCGATCCATTTATTCAATCGACCCCACTTTGAATTCATTCCACTTCCTTTCAAGAATTCAAATAAAGCTTTATACCGATTTGATAAGAATGAAATAGTCTAAGAATTCTCTATTAATACGACATGCTCTTTTTTCCATTCATTTCCTTTCAGGATCAGTCGTGGTCGTATAAACTCTACCGATGGTGTAGACGAATCCCTTGCTTCATCCAAATATGTAAAAGATTCTAGCCGCACTTAAAAGCCGAGTACTCTACCGTTGAGTTAGCAACCCCCATAATAGCTATGTTATGTAGATACAATCGAGATCAACAAAATAGGATTGGAATCAAAACGTTGAATTAGCAAGATATTGAACTAAAATTTGAGAATGGATTTCCATTATGAACATAAAAACAAACAGCAATAAAACATATTCGTAGATAAAGATTTTTATAGACAAATAGACAAATAGTCTACCTTTTTAGCTCCAAAAATTAGGTTTTGGGTCGGAACAAGTTCAATGAAGTCTTGAATCAAACTATGGGACAGAAGACATAAAAAACCATTAAAATTTTTTATTTCACAGTTGAATTATATTTGTTCAAGACATTCTTGTCAATATATATTTTACAATTTGACAATATAGAAAGACATTCCATTTGATTTTTTATCTTAATTAAATTAACAGAGACTAATTCCATTATTATATAATAAATACAGAAATACGATAAATATAATAGAAATTGTGAAATCTAATCTAAATCTAAATAGAATATAATATAAAAAACAAAGCGAAATCAAATTTTAGAGGAAAGCTTATGTTGGATTAGCACTATAAAAAAAAGGAAGAAATAAAGTTCTACCAAATTACAACACAATCTGATTCTTTTTTATATTTTTTTTAATCCTTTTTTTATTAATTGAACTTAATTTGATTAAATCGAAATTCTTTAAAAACCTCCGCTCTCTTTAAAATATCATAAACAGTTTCTGTAGGTTGAGCGCCTTTTTGAATAAAATCTAGAATAGCAGGAACATTTAAATAAGTTTGATTTTTTATTGGATCATAAAAACCCACTTTCTGCAAATCTCTTCCCTCTCTTCGGGACCGAACATCAATTGCAACGATTCGATAGACGGCTCATCGGGATAGATTAAACCCCCCTTGGAAACGTATAGGAAGTTTTCTCCTCGTACGGCTCGAGAAAAATGATTCGAAGTTATGGATATAAAAATTAGAATGACCAATTCAATAAGTCCATAAAATCATCAAATAAAAATGAATTTAACTAAGAATTAAACCTTTTCTTTCCTCAAAAATCATTTGTATACTCATAACTCAAGTTGAATAACTTTTCAATAGCTCAAAAGAAAAAAATCCTTTGGCATTTCTCATTTATTGAGCAGTCTCAAATACCCTTTGTTTTGTCTCATTTATAATTGATTTGAACTCGGTATTCTGATCCAAACGCAATTTTTGTTTTTGCGATAATTTTATTTTTATTAAAAATAAAAAGAGTATTTCCTTGTTCCGGAAGCCTTTATCGTGTTTTTTGAATCATTGGGTTTAGACATTACTTCGTTGATTTTTAATCGTTTCAAAAATGGCAGCAACATACCTTTTTGTTATTTATTTCTATCAAAGAATCTAATATAAATGGCGGACTTCCGCACGATATATAAAAAATGGAATCGAAAAGATTTATCAAAATGTCCTTGGGGATTTAAAATGGGCTTTATTTTTATCCTTTCGATTTCTCTGTCAAAGATAACTTACGAAGTTGTTCCAACTTATTCTTTTGATTGACACTAACCCTAGACCCCTCTCCCTTGAGAACTAGCCCAACTTTCGACTCGAGCTCCATCCTATACTATTTCTATTACACCCCAACAAAGGGAGTTCGAGGGGAACAGAGCAAAAGATGTCGAGTCAAGAGCATCCTTTATTCGAGAATGGTGGATATGATATAAGAATCCACAACAGATCATGTCCTTCAAGTCGCACGTTGCTTTCTACCACATCGTTTCAAACGAAGTTTTACCATAACATTCCTCGAATTTAGAACCTGTGTGCGGTTGATTCAATTATCGAATCATGAATAGTCATTGGTTCAGTTAAAACAGTTGTTACATGGATTAGATATGTAACTTAAGTTTTTTTAGTAACATTTTTTTTTTTTTCATTTCTTAATGAATATTTTTGTTATCCAAATTACAAAAAATTTTAATTCTAATTTAGAATAAGACGACATCCCCACGAGAGAACAGAAATCCACCTTTCTTTTTGAACTCAACCTTAAATATTTTATTAATTAAAAATTTTAATTTTCGAGGGGATGAAAAAAAGAACTAACTTCCTTCTATAATTATAGAAGGCTATATAGTCATATATTATATGGGATGGATATATGATAGGTTAAAGGTATTTTTAATTCAAAGTTATTTAATCTATAATCCCATACTTGCCTAAATACCCGACAGATTCTACTTTATTTGCGTGTCATTTGATTACTTAATTAATTAAATTTGATGTGAAAAAATATCTTTTTTTATTCTAATCATTAGCAACACGAGTCAAACTCTAGCCAACCTTACACTTTATAAATAGAAAAAAATGATTTATATTGTTAAATATAATTACAAACGCTCTGGGACGGAAGGATTCGAACCTCCGAATAGCGGGACCAAAACCCGATGCCTTACCACTTGGCCACGCCCCATTTAGATTTCTATTGGACACTAATAAACACTAATAGTGTTGTTGATTATTCGTCAATTCCAGCCCAATTGTCTAAAGAATCTATTAGATTCTGTTGTTTAGTATTTTTACTTCGATACATGGAGATGTAGACATAGAAAAAAACTAATTTATTGATCATTAAGGATAATTCCATTAAGATATTATATGAAAGTAGAATTTCTTCTATTCCCTCTTGAGAATGGAAGTTTTTTTGATTGAGTGAGTAAGTTCAAAAAAAAAATGAAAGGTTTTTTTATATCAATAACTCAATCAAAATGCAATAAAAAAAAATGTCTGTTATGCTTAATATCTTTAGTTTGATCTGTCTTAATTCTGCTCTTTATTCGAGCAGTTGTTTCTTTGCCAAATTGCCGGAAGCCTATGCTTTTTTGAGTCCCATCGTCGATTTTATGCCAGTCATACCTCTATTTTTTTTTCTCTTAGCCTTTGTTTGGCAAGCTGCTGTAAGTTTTCGATGAGATCTTTCATCTTATCCTATAAAAAATGAATTAATAAATTAAATTAAATAGGATTATAATACTTAATACAAAATAATTGATAAGATCAAACAAGTCTTACGATATGAACCCTTAATTCAAATATTTAAATTCTTAGATAGACACAATCCGCATTATTCCCTTTTCCATTCTAACTCTTTTTCTTTCGATAAATGAACAAACCTTTTTGTAATCGTCCACAATATCAACAAGAGGATATAAAAAATTATTGATAAGGAATAAAAAAATAAATAAGATACTAATAACTTATTTTTTTTTTATTTGATTACAAAAAAGAAGTTGATTTAAAAATTTTCAAAAATGACTTTCGGCGTCAAACTAAATAAATTATAGGATATGCGGTATAAAAATAGAGAATCTATTCTCTTAAAAAAAAAAGATCTTGGAGATTTTTAATGCTTACTCTCAAACTCTTTGTTTACACAGTAGTTATATTCTTTGTTTCTCTGTTTATTTTCGGATTCCTATCTAATGATCCAGGTCGTAATCCTGGGCGCGAAGACTAAAACAAGGTTTTTTTACTTTCTTTTTCGTCTATATATTTTCTAATTTAAGATTTCATAAAATGAAAATAGATTATAAAAATTTTTTATTTTAATAAAAAATAAATTCAATTAGAAAGAAAAAATACAACAACCAGAATATTAATAGAATATTAAATCATCAATGTAAATAATGTAAATGGAACACGGAAAGAGAGGGATTCGAACCCTCGGTACGAATAACTCGTACAACGGATTAGCAATCCGACGCTTTCGTCCACTCAGCCATCTCTCCCCCTTGCAAATAAAAAAAGATATTCAAATACAAATATTAAACTAGAACATTTTCTCTTATGTAAAAAAATATGTAATAAATTCGAATTCAGAATTTCTAATAAAAAAATTGATATTATATTTATAATTATAATATATATAATATAATATAATTCAATAAAAAGATAAAAATAACATTTATATAATATTAACATATAACAATAATATATGTATACAAAATATACAAGTTATTATTATTATTATTATTAGGTAATACAATAGCAAGTCGAAGTTTTATATGAAATTCCACTGCGTTGGATAAAGACAAAAATAAGAAAGATTCAATAAAAAAAAAAAAGAAAGTAAAGAATAGAATGAATATTAATCGAAAAATACACGCTTTACACTTTTAAATATATAAAATAAAGAAAGAAGTTTTCGACAAAAAAAGGAATTTTGTGGATTCTCGCGGCCTGGCGAAGTACTGATCAAGCCAGGCCTTTATTATAAAAAAAAAGATAAAAAACGAACGTTATCTGTATATCTTATTATAGCATTAGCTATTTTCTTGAACCGTATCTGAGAACTACTTCGGTAAAAATAAAAAAACTCGAACTTTTTTATTTTTTAGTTTTAAATTAATTAAAGATAGTTCAATAATTAAGAATCGAACTTAATCCTGCTACGTAAAAGACCAATACTCTCAATTTCATGATTCTTTTAGTATCCTAATCTTGATAACTTGATTACATTTTGCCCAATTTAAGTATTCGACAAAAATAGTATTTCAATACAATAATCGAACTGTAGCGGGTATAGTTTAGTGGTAAAAGTGTGATTCGTTCTATTAACCCTTTAAACAGTTAGGGGGTCTCTCGGTTTGATTACTATTCCGATAATAAACTTTATTTTTAAAAAGGAATAAACTCCTTAACTTCAATGAAAAATTGGAAGACACTTATACATTCTCGTGATTTATATTCTATCCCAAGGTCACTCAAAAAAAGAAATTTTGGATTATGAAATGACGAAACATGAATTTTTAGTAATTGGACAACTATTTCCAATTTAATGAATATAAGTGCGAAATACATGGATAAAGGTATAAAATGAGTTTCTAATCGTAACTAAACCTTCATCTTCTATTTTTTTTTTTATAAAGATAGCGAGGCAAAATAGCTATTTAATGATGACTTTAGTTTACTAGAGACTTCAATCAACATATTTATTTTAGCTCGGTGGAAACAAAAAACTTTTCCTAAGGATTTTTTAAAATAGAAATAGAGAACGAAATAACTAGAAAGATTGTTTGAATATCCTCTTCTAGAAGGATCATCTAGAAAGCAAGTTGTTTTGAATTGAATGCATTCATACAAGAAACTGACATAGATGTTATGGTTAAATTTTTTTGTTCCCGCCTTAATTTTTCTCTGGTAATTTATCCATTTTCCATAAAGGAGCCGAATGAAACTAAAGTTTCATGTTCGGTTTTGAATTAGAGACGTTAAAAATGATAAAACAGCGTCGACTATAACCCCTAGCCTTCCAAGCTAACGATGCGGGTTCGATTCCCGCTACCCGCTCTATTCTCTATTAATTAATGCATGATTATTGAGTTGAAGTTGAATATGGAATTCAAAAATTGTATCATCTCACATACAATGCGATTCTTTTTTCAGACCAACAAAAAGAAATACGAAAGTAAAAACTGCGCAAAAATAGGAATGAAATGCAAATGAAAAGCGTCCATTGTCTAATGGATAGGACAGAGGTCTTCTAAACCTTTGGTATAGGTTCAAATCCTATTGGACGCAATTTATTTCCATATATTTTTTTAGATAGCTATAGGAAGAAAGGTATTTTTGTTTCATATTTTCATACATAAAGAAAATAAATTAATAGGAATCAATTATGCCTGTTCCTGAAGTAGAAAGCGTTCCATCTGTTCTTGAATAGCTTCTTTTAAAAGGGCTTCCGCTTCCTCAGTAAATGTTTTGGTAGAGGAGATAATTTCTTGGAACTG